ATTTTCGTCGAGACATAATCAAAGGCTCTCTGCGTGCTCAACGACGTAAAACAGTTACTTGGAAACTGTTTCAAGCAAATGTACATTCTTATCTTTTTTTTGACAGACTAGACAAATCTTTTTTTTTTTCTTTTGATATTCCTGGACTAACGAAAAAACTTTTTCGACCTTGGATATGGACAAACACAGAATTGACTATTTCGGATAATAGAGAAGAAAAGACAAGCGAAAATCAGAACAAAGAGGCAGACATAAGAGAAACGCAGAAAAGAGAGGAAAAAGCACGTATAGAAATAGCAGAAACCTGGGATAGCATTCTATTTGCTCAAGTAATAAGAGGTTTGTTGTTAGTAACTCAATCAATTCTTAGAAAATATATTGTTTTACCCTCATTAATAATAGCTAAAAATCTTATCCGTATGCTATTATTTCAATTTCCTGAATGGTCCGAGGATTTTAAAAATTGGAATAAAGAAATGCATGTAAAGTGCACCTATAATGGTGTTCAATTATCAGAAAAAGAATTTCCAAAAAATTGGTTAACGGACGGTATTCAAATAAAGATCTTATTTCCTTTTCGTCTGAAACCGTGGCACACATCTAGGTTACAATCCCCTAATAAAGATTCAACAAAAAAGAAAGGACAAAAAAATGATTTTTGTTTTTTAACAGTTTGGGGAATGGAAGCTGAACTGCCTTTTGGTTCTCCCCGAAAACAACTTTCGTTTTTTGAACCCATGTTAATAAAAGAACTCGAAAAAAAAATTAAAAAATGGAAAAAGAAGCGTTTTCCAATTCTAAGACTTTTAAAAGAAAGAACAAACTTGTTTATAAATATCTCAAAAGAAACAAAAAACTGGGTCATCAAAAACATTTTTTTTATAAAACAAATAATAACAGAACTTTCACAACGAAACCCAATTCGATTATTTGAATTGAAAGAAATATACGAGTTGAATGAAGCTAAAAACGAAAAAAATTCGATAATAAGTAATCGAATGATCCCCGGCTCCTCCATTATAACTCGGTCTATGGATTGGACAAATTTTTCATTGAGAGAAAAAAAGATGAAAGATCTGACTGATAGAACAAACACCATACTAAAAAAAATTGAAAAAATTAGAAAAGACACGAAAAAAGAGTTTCTAAATACAGAAATAAATATTAGTCCTAACAAAATAAGTTATGATGATAAAATATTTGAATCTCAGAAAAATATTTTAAAGATATTAAAAAAAAGAAATGTACGATTAATTCGTAAATCGTATCATTTTTTAAAATTTTTCGTTGAAAACATATACATAGATATCTTTCAACGTATGATTAATATGCCGAGGATTAATGGGCAACTTTTTATTGATTCAATAACAATAAAAAAAAATTTTACTAAATCCATTTCCAATAATGAAGCAAATCAAGAAAGAATTGATAAAACAAATCAAAGTTTAATTCACTTTATTTCAACTATCAAAAAGTCACTTTCCAATATTAGTAATAAAAACGGAAAGATCTTTTGGGACTTATCATACTTGTCGCAAGCATATTTATTTTACAAATTATCACAAACACAAGTTATTAACTTATCTAAGTTAAGACCTGTCTTTCAATATCACGGAACATCTCGTTTTCTTAAGAATGAAATACAGGATTATTTTGTTGAAGTTGTTCGAGCACACGAAATATTACATTCCGACTTAAAACAAAAGAATCTTCAAAATTCTGGAATGATAAATCAATGGAAAAACTGGTTAAGAGGTCATTATCACTACGATTTAGATCCGATTAGATGGGCAAAATTACTCCCCCAAAAATGGCGAAATAGAGTCAAGCAAGATCGTAAAAATAAAGATTTTAACCAATTTTATTCATATGAAAAAAACCGATTAATTGATTACAAAAAACAAAATTCTTTTGAAACACACTACTCATTACCGAATAAAAAAGATAATATAAAAAAAAAATATATATATGATCTTTTATCATATAAATCTATTAATTATGAAGATAATAAAGATTCATATATTTCTGAATTACCAGTACAAGTAAAAAATAATCAAGAAAGTTCTTATAAGTACAACACAGATAAATGGAAATTTTTTGATATACTGACTGGGATCCCGATCAATAATTATCTAGTCGAAGATGATATTATAGATCTGGGAAAAAATCCGGATAGAAAATATTTTGATTGGAGAATGCTGCATTTTTGTCTTAAAAATAAGGCCGATATTCGAGCCTGGATCAATATTGAGGCTGACACGAACAGTAATAAAACTACTAAAACGGGGGTTAATAATTTTCAACTAATTGAAAAAATCGATAAGAAAGATTTTTTTTATCTCACAATTAATCAAGATCAAGAAAGCAACCCATCCAACAATAAAAAAAAAATCTTTTTTGATTGGATGAGAATGAATGAAGAAATACTAAGTCGTTCCATATCGAATCTCGAACTTTGGTTCTTTCCAGAATTTTTGATACTTTATAATGCATATAAGATTAATCCGTGGATCATACCAATAAAATCACTTCTTTTAAATTGGAATGGAAATGAAATTTTTAGTAAAAATCAAAAACGCATTGGAAAGAAAAAAGGATCTCTTTTTATATCAGCGAAGGAAAAAACTCTTGAATTAGAAAATGGAAATAAAGGAGAAAAGGAATCTGTGGCCGAAGAGGATCTTGACTCAGTTCTCTCAAACCACAAAAAATATCTTCAAGACGATTCTGCGGGAGCAGATGTGAAAAAACGTATAAATAAAAAGCAATACAAGAAAAACACGGAAGCGGAGCTTGATTTCTTCCTAAAAAGATATTTGCGTTTTCAATTGAGATGGGATGATTCCTTAAATAAAAGAATGATCAATAACATCAAAGTATATTGTCTCCTGCTTAGACTGATAAATCCCAGAGAAATTGCTATATCCTCTATTCAAAGGAGAGAAATGAGTCTGGATATTCTCATAGTTCAGAAGGATTTCACTTTGACAGAATTAATGAAAAGGGGAATATTGATTATCGAACCGGTTCGTCTGTCTGTCAAAAATGATGGACAATTTATTATGTCTCAAACCATAGGTATTTCATTAGTTCATAAGAATAAGTACCAAATTAATCAAAGATATCAAGAAAAAGACTATCCTTATAAGAAGAGTTTTGCTGAATCCATTGCAATACATCAAAAAACGAATGAAAATAGAACCAGCAATCATTATGATTTGCTTGTTCCGGAAAATATCTTATCCCCTAGAGGTCGTAGAGAGTTTAGAATTCTAATTTGTTTCAATTCTGGGACTAGAAATGATATCCATAGAAATACAGCATTTTACAATGGAAATAAGATGAAAACAGATGATCAAGTTTTAGATAAAAGAAGCAAACCTCTTGATAGATATCAAAATAAATTAAAGTTCTTTCTTTGGCCCAATTATCGATTAGAAGATTTAGCTTGTATGAATCGTTATTGGTTTGATACCAATAATAGCAGTCGTTTTAGTATGCTAAGGATCCATATGTATCCACAATTGAAAATTCGTTAATGCTACATTTTTCCTATATTGCCCGTACCTTATATGGTAGATGAAGACAAAGAAATACACATATGGCACTGTCTTAGATTCTGATAGATGAGATTAATTCAATGACGTGTATCTATTAGATTTATAAATGAATCAATAAAACATTCTTATTTAATTTTGAATTTCAATTTTCAGTCTAAATATTTTTTGTGCATGCAGAAATCTACCAGCCTTTTGTATACCTATCTGAATCCAATTTTCAAAAATTGGATTGCTAACTTTTATTAAAAAAAAAGAATCGAAATTCTTAATCAAAAAAAGATTATTGTGTATATCAAATTAAAATGAGTAACATTATTATTACTGATCAATAATAATTTATAAAAAAAGGAGGCTAAGGAGATTTCCTTTTATGGTAAAAAATTCATTCAGCTCAGTTATTTCGCAAGAAGAAAAAAAAGAAAATGGAGGATCTGTTGAATTTCAAGTAGTCAGTTTCACCAATAAGATACGAAGACTTACTTCACATTTGGAATTGCACAAAAAAGACTATTTATCTCAAAGAGGTCTACGTAAAATTCTCGGAAAACGCCAACGATTACTTTCTTATTTATCAAAGAAAAATAAAAAGCGTTATAAAGAATTAATTAATCAATTGGATATTCGGGAGTCAAAAACTCAGTAATTTTAAAAGTCATTTTGAATTATTTGATTTATTAGATCTTGAATTTTTATGAACTTATTTTCATTTTCAGCAATTCATGGAAAGATTAATCGAGGAAAAACTTATGAATGGACCAGCTACAAGACAAGACCTCATGATAGTGAATATGGGACCTCACCACCCATCAATGCACGGTGTTCTTCGACTCATCCTTACTTTGGATGGTGAAGATGTTATTGACTGTGAACCAATATTGGGTTATTTACACAGAGGGATGGAAAAAATTGCAGAAAACCGAACAATTATACAATATCTACCTTATGTAACACGTTGGGATTATTTAGCTACTATGTTTACAGAAGCAATAACCGTAAATGGTCCAGAACAGTTGGGAAATATTCAAGTACCTAAAAGAGCCAGCTATATCAGAGTAATTATGTTGGAGTTGAGTCGTATAGCTTCTCATCTGTTATGGCTTGGCCCTTTTATGGCGGATATTGGGGCACAGACTCCTTTCTTCTATATTTTCAGAGAAAGAGAATTAGTATATGATTTATTCGAAGCAGCCACCGGTATGCGAATGATGCATAATTTTTTTCGTATCGGGGGAGTCGCGGCTGATCTACCTCATGGATGGATAGATAAATGTTTGGATTTCTGCGATTATTTTTTGACAGCGGTTGCTGAATATCAAAAACTTATTACACAAAATCCTATTTTTTTAGAACGAGTTGAGGGAGTAGGCATTATTTCTGGAGAAGAGGTCATAAATTGGGGGTTATCAGGACCAATGCTGCGAGCTTCCGGAATACCATGGGATCTTCGTAAAGTTGATCATTATGAGTGTTATGACGAATTTGATTGGGAAGTTCAGTGGCAAAAAGAAGGAGATTCATTAGCTCGTTATTTAGTCAGACTTGCTGAGATGACGGAATCCGTAAAAATTATTCAACAAGCTTTGGAAGGAATTCCAGGGGGACCTTATGAAAATTTAGAAATACGATCTTTTGATCGAGGAAGGTCTCCGGAATGGAATGACTTTGACTATCGGTTCATTAGTAAAAAACCTTCGCCAACTTTTGAATTGGCGAAACAAGAACTTTATGTCAGAGTCGAAGCCCCCAAAGGAGAATTGGGCATTTTTTTGATAGGGGATCAGGGTGGTTTTCCTTGGAGATGGAAAATTCGCCCGCCGGGTTTTATCAATTTGCAAATTCTTCCTCAGTTAGTTAAAAGAATGAAATTGGCTGATATTATGACAATACTAGGTAGCATAGATATCATTATGGGAGAAGTTGATCGTTAAAATGATAATTGATACATCACAAGTCCAAGATATCAATTCTTTTTCGAGATTGGAATTCTTAAAAGAAGTCTATGGAATTCTATGGGTACTTGTCCCTATTTTGACTACTGTATTGGGAATCACAATAGGCGTACTAGTAATTGTATGGTTAGAAAGAGAAATATCTGCAGGGATACAACAACGGATTGGACCTGAATATGCTGGTCCTTTGGGAGTTCTTCAAGCTTTAGCAGATGGTACAAAACTACTTTTTAAAGAAAATCTGTTTCCATCTAGAGGTGATACTCGTTTATTCAGTATCGGACCATCCATAGCAGTCATATCAATTTTACTAAGCTATTCAGTAATTCCTTTTGGTTATCGCCTTGTTTTAGCTGATCTCCATATCGGTGTTTTTTTATGGATTGCCATTTCAAGTGTTGCTCCCATCGGACTTCTTATGTCAGGATATGGATCCAATAATAAATATTCCTTTTTAGGTGGTCTACGAGCTGCTGCTCAATCAATTAGTTATGAAATACCATTAACTCTATGTGTATTATCAATATCTCTACGTGTGATTCGTTGAGACATAAACTTCTCCCACTTTTTTTCGAGAAAAGGGGTGAAATGAATTGAATAGATATCTTCATTTTTATATTAATTATTCGGATTAATGAACTAAATCAGATAGTTATATGAGTGAAAGAAAACGGCTTATATAAATAAAAATTAGCAGTCAAAATATTGAGTCTCATTTTCTATGTATAAGAGTTAAGCAGAAATAAATATAGGCGCAAGAGAGCCTTTATCCCAAGATTGGGTCACTAGTTATCCTGTCTTGAAGCGGACTCAAAAGATCAACCGGATTGAGTTTTCACTATTATTTGTATGTATTACCATAACACAGCCGATTGAGCAAAAATGAGTGGATGGTTAGAAACACCAAGATATACAAAGGATTTGTAATGGAGATTTTCAAAATTATCCAAAAGAGAGAGAGAAGGACATTTTTGCAAAATGCATAATATAAAAAAAAAGAATACGAATTGGGGCTTTAAGTTTGTAGAAATGATCAGGCAGTACTCCCCACGATTCCGATCCAGAGTATACGCCTATCCACCCATTAAATAAATGACTATCGGAAACGAAATAATCCCTTATTTAGTAAGTCCCCTTTTTCTCAGAAAGAAGAATAGGAACGAAAAAAAAAATGGAAAGAATCCAATTACAACAAAAAAAGAGAGAGATCTTTTTTATTGTTTCTTATCTCCATTTTTTTTTTTCGTAATTGAAAACGATGGGTTATTGATATTTATAATAAATAGTATTTTAGTAAAGAATTAAGTTATTACTCAACAAAGAAATTTTTTTTTTAACGGATGAGATCAATTCAGAAGTAACCTTTTTCTTTATTATTAGAACAGACAGAATTCTATTGGGTTAATTTGGGGACACACGATCGATTTTTATCCTATAGTATTCTACAAAAAAGACATATCAAGATAAATAATCCCGATGCTCCTTAGATTTATTTAAAGCCCTCAAGGAGCCGTATGAGGTGAAAATCTCATGTACGGTTCTGTAATAGCGATGAGAACAGTGATGTTATTACCGACTATGATTATCTAACAGTTCGAGTACCGTTGATATAGTTGAGGCTCAATCAAAATATGGTTTTTGGGGGTGGAATTTGTGGCGTCAACCTATAGGGTTTGTTATTTTTCTAATTTCTTCCTTAGCAGAATGCGAGAGATTACCTTTTGATTTACCAGAAGCAGAAGAAGAATTAGTAGCGGGTTATCAAACCGAGTATTCGGGTATCAAATTTGGTTTATTTTATGTTGCTTCCTATCTAAATCTATTAGTTTCTTCGTTATTTGTAACTGTTCTTTACTTGGGTGGTTGGGATATCTCTATTCCATACATATTCGGTTATGAACTTTTTGAAATAAATAAAGCGTATGAAGTCTTTGGAATGATAATTAGTACCTTTATTACATTAGCGAAAACTTATTTCTTCTTGTTCATTTCTATAGCAACAAGATGGACTTTACCCCGACTAAGAATAGATCAACTATTAAATCTCGGATGGAAATTTCTTTTACCTATATCTCTCGGTAATCTATTATTAACAACTTCTTTTCAACTCTTTTCACTGTAAAGGAATACCATATTCTATATTCACGACTTGCTCAAACAAGAGAAAGAAACAAACATAAAATTCTTTAGAGATATTACAATATGTTCCCTATGGTAACTGGGTTCATGAATTATGGTCAACAAACAGTACGAGCTGCAAGGTACATTGGTCAGGGTTTCATGATTACTTTATCCCATGCAAATCGTTTGCCTGTAACTATTCAATATCCTTACGAAAAATTAATCGCATCGGAGCGTTTCCGCGGTCGAATCCATTTTGAATTTGATAAATGCATTGCTTGTGAAGTATGTGTTCGTGTATGTCCTATAGATCTCCCCGTTGTTGATTGGAAATTGGAAACGGATATTCGAAAGAAACGATTGCTTAATTACAGTATTGATTTTGGGATCTGTATATTTTGTGGTAACTGCGTTGAATATTGTCCAACAAATTGTTTATCAATGACTGAAGAATATGAACTTTCTACTTATGATCGTCACGAATTGAATTATAATCAAATTTCTTTGGGTCGTTTACCAATCTCAGTAGTTGATGATTATACAATTAGAACAATTTTGAATTCGCCTCAAATTGAAGTCGAAAATAAGTAAATCCGTTGATTAAAGAGTAATTGGAAATTACTAAGGTTCCGTTTTGATCTAAAGAAATGAGGTTTCTTTCGTTTTGTTTGTTTGGTCACTACCTACAAATCAAACTATTGATTCATGAGAATTGCAGCTTAATTTAGATTGAAACTATATATTTCGAAATATATAGTTTCAATCTACTCTACTCTTTCAGATCAAGACTAAGATTAATACAATAACTGTACCTACATTAATTCACACCCCTTAAGATTTAATTAGGAATTGATTAAAAATTTGTTTTCCTGGTCAGATCGATCAATAAGGTCATGAAAAACATTTAGATTTATTTATCTCTTTTTTTACTACATATAATGGATTTGCCTGGACCGATACATGATTTTCTTGTAGTCTTGTTGGGATCAGGTCTTATATTAGGAAGTATGGGAGTACTATTATTTAACAACTCCATTTATTCTGCTTTTTCGTTGGGACTGGTTCTTGTTTCTATATCCTTATTCTATATTCTAGCAAACGCCCAGTTTGTAGCTGCTGCGCAACTACTTATTTACGTGGGAGCTATAAATGTTTTAATCATATTTGCTGTGATGTTCATGAAGGGTTCAGAATATTCCAAAGATTTTAATCTTTGGACCGTTGGGAATGGAGTTACTTTTCTGGTTTGTACAAGTATTTTTGTTTCACTAATGACTACTATTGTAGATACGTCATGGTATGGGATTATTTGGACTACAAGATCAAACCAGATTCTAGAGCAAGATTTAATAAGTAATAGTCAACAAATTGGAATTTATTTATCAACATATTTTTTTCTTCCATTTGAACTCATTTCGATCATTCTTTTAGCTGCTTTGATCGGTGCAATTGCCGTGGCTCGTCAGTAATAAATCTTTAGTTAGAAATAGCATAAATTAAACTTTGTTCTATGTTATCACACACATTCCCCTTCAATTCTATTTGAAGATTTTTTCTGTCTAAAATAAAAATTCTTTTATTCGATCGATTACCAATATATTCCCGTGTTCTGTACTTTTTTTTTGTCAATTGAATTGAATCTATTAAATTTTTGTTCATATTGAAATGAATCGGAATTGATAAGGAGTTGGTCACTCATGCTCGAACATGTACTTATTATAAGTGCCTATTTATTTTCTATCGGTATCTATGGATTGATCACGAGCCGAAATATGGTTAGGGCCCTTATGTGTCTTGAGCTTATACTGAATGCAGTTAATATGAATTTCGTAACATTTTCTGATTTTTTTGATAGTCGCCAATTAAAAGGGAATATTTTCTCAATTTTTGTTATAGCTATTGCAGCCGCTGAAGCAGCTATTGGCCCAGCTATTGTTTCGTCAATTTATCGTAACAGAAAATCAACTCGTATCAATCAATCGAATTTGTTGAATAAGTAGTATTTATTTATCAGATAAATTCTGATATTCATCAAGTAAAATTATCTGTATGATATGTAATCCATGATCATGTTTGCGAAAACGTAAAAAATCAAAGTATCTTGGCCCTATCGCATGAGTTAATCTGAAAGTAGATTGATTATAAAAATTCTGATAAATTATTGACTCATCTGGTATCTAAATATATAATTCATTTACAAATTTACTCGATCGAAAATTTATAGTCTTAAAAAAATTATAGATCCAATGTCACATTCAGTAAAGATTTATGATACATGTATAGGGTGTACTCAATGTGTCCGAGCTTGCCCCACAGATGTATTAGAAATGATACCTTGGGGCGGATGTAAAGCTAAGCAAATAGCTTCGGCTCCAAGAACAGAAGACTGTGTTGGTTGTAAGAGATGTGAATCTGCTTGTCCGACGGATTTCTTGAGTGTTCGCGTTTATTTATGGCATGAAACAACTCGAAGCATGGGTCTAGCTTATTGATACGTTCTCTAAAAGCCCCCTTGAATACATTTGATTTCTTTTTTACCGACAAAAACTCGTGCTCGAAAATAAATATACATATATATTTTTTTATTTCATTTTCGAACATGGGTTTTTTTAGTCCAAGTGTATCTTGTTTTTACTACGAATTATTTTCCTTGGTTAACAACAGTTGTAGTTTTTCCAATATTTGCGGGTTTATTACTTTTCTTTTTCCCTCATAGAGGAAATAAAGTAATGAGATGGTATACTATATGTATCTGTGTACTCGAGCTGCTTCTAACAACCTATGCATTTTGTTATCATTTCGAATTAGACGATCCATTAATCCAACTGATGGAGGATTATAAATGGATCCCTTTTTTGGATTTTGACTGGAGATTGGGAATCGATGGACTTTCCATAGGACCCATTTTACTGACGGGGTTTATCACCACTTTAGCTACTTTAGCGGCTTGGCCAGTTACTCGAGATTCCCGATTATTCCATTTTCTAATGTTAGCAATGTATAGCGGTCAAATAGGATCATTTTCTGCTCGCGACCTCTTACTATTTTTTATCATGTGGGAGTTAGAATTAATTCCCGTTTATCTACTTCTATCGATGTGGGGCGGAAAGAAACGGTTGTATTCAGCTACAAAGTTTATTTTGTACACTGCGGGAGGTTCCATTTTTTTGTTAATGGGAGTTCTGGGTATCGGTTTATATGGTTCTAATGAACCAACTTTAAATTTTGAAACATCGGCTAATCAATCGTATCCTATAGCACTGGAAATACTATTCTATATCGGATTTCTTATTGCTTTTGCTGTCAAATCACCGATTATACCCTTACATACATGGTTACCAGATACCCACGGAGAGGCACATTACAGTACTTGTATGCTTCTTGCTGGAATATTATTAAAAATGGGAGCATATGGATTGGTTCGGATCAATATGGAATTATTACCCCACGCCCATTCTATCTTTTCACCCTGGTTGATCATAGTAGGCATAATTCAAATAATCTATGCAGCTTCAACATCTTCGGGTCAACGCAATTTAAAAAAAAGAATAGCTTATTCCTCCGTCTCTCATATGGGTTTCATAATTATAGGAATTGGTTCTATAAGCGATACGGGACTGAATGGAGCTATTTTACAAATAATCTCTCATGGATTTATTGGCGCTGCGCTTTTTTTCTTGGCGGGAACAAGTTATGATAGAATACGTCTGGTTTATCTCGATGAAATGGGAGGACTGGCTATCCCAATTCCAAAAATCTTTACGACTTTCAGTATCTTATCGATGGCTTCCCTTGCATTGCCCGGTATGAGCGGTTTTGTTGCAGAATTAATAGTCTTTTTTGGAATAATTACCAGCCAAAAATATCTTTTAATGACAAAAATACTAATTACTTTGGTAATGGCAATTGGAATGATATTAACTCCCATTTATTTATTATCTATGTTACGCCAGATGTTCTATGGATACAAGCTTTTTAATGCTCAAAATTCTTATTTTTTTGATTCGGGACCACGAGAGTTGTTTGTTGCGATCTCTATCCTTATACCTGTCATAAGTATTGGTATTTATCCAGATTTTGTTTTCTCACTATCAGTTGACAAGGTCGAAGCTATTTTATCTAATTATTTTGCTAGATAGTTTTCATAAAAAAAATGAAACAGCAATACTATAATAATTATTTTTAAAATCGTTCGTTTCACAATAAAAAAAGAAGTCTTTTTTCTTAAGTTAAATAAAAAAATGAATTGGACTTCCTCATACATTTGGCTTTTGTGAGAACCATTTGAATCAAGTAATGTAGTGATTCAAAGGGTTCTCGATGTCTTACACACAGTTTTCTTATATATACTCTCCCATGTTTGTGTTCGTCAGGCCCTTTCTTGAATTCATTCAATTAGATGTTAATGTAAATGAACCATAACTATGTAGCCCTATCCCTAATAGATTGACCCCAAAATAGCATATCCAAATTATAAGAAAACCCATAGAGGCCACAATTGCAGAATTTACACCTTCAAAATTTTTATTTGTTCGCGTATGTAAATAAATTGCGAATATGGTCCAAGTAATAAATGCCCAAGTTTCCTTTGGGTCCCAATTCCAATACGATCCCCATGTCTCATTAGCCCATACTGCCCCTGAAAGAATACCTATGCTTAAAAAGATAAACCCTAGACTAATAATACGATAACTCCAATGATCTAATTGTTGAATCAGTTGAGACTTATAATAATTCTTCGAAGAAAAAAAGGAAGTGTTTCTTAGAAAATTGTTCCCTTCGTTCATGTATTGGATCTCATCAAAGGAAAATAACGCATTTAAGAAATTATTGTTTTTACCAAAAATTCTTATAGCTTTTTGAAATGTAATCACTATAAGAGCTACTGAAAATAATGATCCACATAAAAGAGCTGCATAACCCAATACCATCATACTTACGTGCATCATTAACCAATGAGATTGGAGAGCGGGAACTAATAGGGGGGATTGATGCATTTCAGTTAAAAAACCTGAAGTAGCAAAACCTTGGGTAAAAATAGTACTTGGCGCGGTTATTGCGCTTACACTTAAATGGTTTTTATATTTTTTAAAATACGTAAATAGATAAATAATGGAGAAACCCCACGAAAGAAATAGTAATGATTCATATAAATCACTTAAAGGTAAATGCCTCAAATAAATCCAACGAGTAACTAATAATCCTGTTATACAGAAAAAAGTAGCTATCATGCCCTTTTCTGACGAAACATAGAGTCCTACGGTTTCCTCGATTAATAAGGTTATTAACTGAATTGTAATGACAATTGAAATGACCGAAAAAGATATATGAGTTAATATATGCTCTAAAGTTGAAAATATCATAAAAAAAAAAATTTTTAAAGGTCCCGCACTTCAATTATTTGAATTAATATCTGGGACTTGAATTAATTATATTATAGAACTTTTTTTATAATAAAAAATGGCATGCCGCCACTCGGACTCGAACCGAGATGCTCTAGCACTGCTTCCTAAGAGCAGCGTGTCTACCGATTCCACCATAGCGGCTTTCTCGAAATCATAATAACCGATTATTATCGAATCGTCGAGATTGAAAAAATAGAATCAATTTTCAATTCAATGTAATATTTTTGACAAAATATTTATCGTGGATAAAAAACGCTTTATCTTTCACTTTTTAAATTTCATTAAAGGAAAAAAAAATAGGGGATTTGAGCGTTTCCAATAAAAATCTTATCAGATTTCATTTATTTCAATAATAATTTAAGGTGTAAATTTTCTTTATTGAACAATAGTTTTATTTTATAGGATTTTGCAAACCAATTTCATTATGTATTCGGCGGGATATATTCTATCATAGTAATAATGATTTCGAGAAAAGAAATTAAGGGTTCATAGAATTAAACAAGAAGGTTTTAACTTAATTAACTAATGTCATCGGTTCAATGTCTCATTAAATTTTTAATAAAGAGTTTCAGTTTACTATTTGATCTTCTATATTTATATATTATATATATAAAATATCTAATAAAATCAAAAATAAACAAAAACTTTTTGGTTTATTGGGGCGATGGGGATTCGTATTTTCCCCATCCCGAAAATCATAAAACAAAGATATGAAAAAGAAAGGTCAACCCGTGTATTTATTTTTATTCTTTGAACAAAAAAGGTACTATTTTCTATTTTTTAATTGAGTAAACAAAAGATTTCTTATTTTTTTTACATACCCTAAAAAAAGGAATTTCATATTCAGCCGCTCAAAACATTAGGAAATTCCACTAATTGCTTTCATAAAAAAAAAATTATTATTTATTTAAATTAAAATTATAAAAGAACTTCTACTAGGCTGTTTTTTGAGTCAAACCAATTCAGATGATTCCAATCTTTAAGTATTTATTTCATTTGTCCCCCAAAAAACTTTGTGAATTCCCCGTTGAAAGAGATTTTGCTAGCGAAAAAGCTTTCAACGCTGCCCGACGCCCTTTGCTTTTCCAAATATTTTTCCGAATCCGTTTTTTTGATAGAGAAGTGCGCTTTTTTGGAACTGCCATTAAAAAATTATAATTGATTATTCATTGCTATAGTTGGATGTGAAAGACATCTATTGTTCAAAACGAATTGTTCTTTACTATTTATTATCCATTTATTCTTGAAATTATAGTATACTCCTAATATAGCTATCGAAAATGAAAAATTATTAGATTAGAAACAAAGAAAAAACAATATATATATATCATGTTATTTTGTCAAAAAAAAAAAATTGTTTAATGATTTGATTCGGAATAAACAAATTTAATACAAAGAAGTCTTATTTTACTGGATCAACTTGTAGACTGTCTTTTATGATTGATACCAAAAAAAAATAGTGTTTTTCGTCTAATTTTTCTTTCTTGCTCTAGAGCGGGAAATTTTTGTAATGCATACTAAATAATAATAATAAAGAAAATTTGCAGTTTCTATATTGTCAAAAATTTTGACTTAAAAGAAATGGGTGTGTTCATTAATAGTTTCATTGGATCATCTGATTTGAACAATTGTAACTTCGTGACTTGAAATATTTGAAGTATTTGGCAAAAAATGAAGAATAGAAAAAAAATTCTATTTAAGTTTTGGATATTTAAATTTTTTATTAACTGATCCTTTTGAAAAGAGATAAGAGCTGGTGAATCAGAAAAATTAATTAGGAATTAAATATACTTTTTTTATGGAATATACGTATCAATATTCATGGATCATACCGTTCATCTCACTTCCAATTCCTATCTTAATAGGAGTGGGACTTCTACTTTTTCCTACGGCAACCAAAAACCTTCGACGTATGTGGTCTTTTCCGAGTATTTTATTGTTAAGTATAGTTATGCTTTTTTCAGT